ATGGAAAATTTTTGTGGTATGACATATAAGCATAGTTTTTTTAAGCAGAATATTTTTAATAGGGTTAATCATAAGTCTATTGGCACTAATTATATTATTTTGGGTTATTGAGCTGGTTTAGGCGGAGCTGTTTTTTCTTTAATTATTCGTTTGGAGTTATCATGTCCTGGAGGATTTGTTTTGAGGGGTTCAGGTCAAGTTTATAATTCTGTTTTAACTATACATGGTATTTTGATACTTTTTTTTATGGTGATACCGATTTTGATTGGGGGTTTTGGTAATTGAATATTGCCTATTATGTTGGGGGCCCCTGAAATAGCTTTTCCTCGTGTTAATGCTTTGTCTTTTTGATTTACTTTAGTAGCTTTGTTTATAGTTTATCAGTCTTTTTTTGTTGGAGGTGGCTCTGGAAGTAGTTGAACTTTGTATCCTCCTTTAAGTATTGAGGGTCAACCTGAAATGAGTTTAGATGTTATGATTTTGGGTTTACATACTGTTGGGATTGGTTCTTTGTTGGGGGCTATTAATTTTATGGTAACTACTCAGAATATGCGGGCTACTGCTGTTACTTTAGACCAGATAAGCCTTTTTGTTTGAACTTCTTATTTGACTTCTTTGTTATTAGTATTATCTATCCCTGTGTTAGCGGGTTCTTTGTTATTTTTGTTGTTGGATCGTAATTTTAATACGTCTTTTTATGATTCTAAGATGGGGGGTAATCCTTTGCTTTATCAGCATTTGTTTTGGTTTTTTGGTCATCCTGAGGTTTATATTATTGTTTTACCTGCGTTTGGTATTATTAGTGAATCTGTTTTGTTTTTGACTGATAAGGAGCGTTTGTTTGGTCAAACTAGTATGACTTTTGCTTCTATTTGGATTGCTGTGTTAGGTACTTCGGTTTGGGGTCATCATATGTATACAGCTGGTCTTGATATTGATACTCGAACTTATTTTAGAGCTGCTACTTTAATTATTGCTATCCCTAGAGCGGTTAAGGTTTTTAATTGATTAGGAACTTTTTTTGGATCTCATCAAAATATGCAGCCTTTATGGTGTTGAACTTATAGTTTTATTTTTTTGTTTACTTTGGGTGGTTTAAGAGGTATTATTTTGAGTACTGCTAGTTTAGATATTATTCTTCATGATACTTATTATGTGGTTGCTCATTTTCATTATGTATTGAGTTTGGGGGCTACTTATGCTATTTTTGCTGGTTTTTGTTTGTGGTTTCCTTTTATGTATGGTTTATCTTTTGATAAGGTTATTATGATATCTATTTTTGTTTGTTTTTTTGTTGGTACTAATTTAACTTTTTTTCCTATGCATTTGGCGGGTATACAAGGTATGCCTCGTAAGATTTTGGATTATCCTGATTATTATTCTTTTTTTCAAATTGTTTCTTCTTTAGGATCTGTATTGTCTTTTATTGGTTTTATATTATTTAATTATTTAATTATAGAATCTGTTTATTCTCTGCGGTCTTTGGGGGTTTCTACTTATAATTTTCATAGCCCTGCTTTTACTGTGAATGTACCTCCTTTGCCGGATTCGTATACGGAAGAGGCTTTGAATTTGGGGTTACATTGAAAGGTAGTTTGAAAGGATACTCCTTTTTATAGATACCGTCGTGTTGGTTATGGTTATTATAGTAAGTAATTTTTGTAGATTTAGGTTAAGTTTTAAACTTTTAGTTTTCAAAACTAAAGATTTTGCTCTATTAAAGTTTAAAATATTATAATTTTGGTGTTTAACTTTTTATTGTGTATTTTTTTTTGTGGTTTAGTGTTTTTATTTCTTTAGTTTTTTGTTTTTTTTGTTTTTTAGAGTGAGATGCTTTTAAGAGGTGTGCTTTTTTGTCTTTAGGAGTTTTGTTTATATCTATGTATGTTTCTTTGGGGAATCATGTTTGATATTCTTATTTTATGGTTTTGATTTTTTTGAGTGGTGTTTTGTCTCTTTTGGTTTATTTATCTAGTCTAGGTAGTTATGTGGTTGTTAATAATTATTATTTTTGACTTTTATTTTTTTTTTTTTTGATTTTTGTTTTGGTTTTTTGTGATTTTGGTAATTTTTGTTTTTTTGTTAGTGATTGTAATTTTTTGGTTATGTATTATAGATTAAATGTTGTTTATGTTGTTTGAATTGTATTAATATTAATTTTGTTGTTGAGTTTTATTAGTTTGAATGTAAGTATAGATTGTTGTTTGCGTAGTTTGTAAATATTAAATAGATTTATCTATATCTGATTACGGCTCAGCTAGAATAATATTTTTTTAAGTTTAGTTTAATTAAAATTTTTAATTTTGGTTTAAAAGATAAGACTTAATTGTTTAATGTTTTAAAGGGTGCTGTGATTTATTTACCTGCTAGGTTTTCTTTGAGTTATATGTGGAATTTTGGTAGCTTGTTAGGTTTGGCACTTGTTTCTCAAGTTTTAACTGGTTTTTCTTTAACTTTTTATTATTCTGCTGGCGGGGCTTTTTTTAGTGTACAGTTAATTATATTTGAGGTTAAGTATGGATGATTGTTGCGAATTTTGCATTCTAACGGGGCTTCTATGTTTTTTTTATTTATTTATATTCATATTTTTAAGGGTTTAATTTATGGTAGTTATCGTCTTGGTTTGGTTTGGTTAAGAGGGGTAATTATTTATTTTTTGATGATAGGCATTGCTTTTACTGGTTATGCTTTGATTTGGGGTCAGATAAGTTATTGGGCAGCGGTTGTTATTACTAGATTGATGACTTCTTTGCCTTTTTTAGGTAAGTATTTGGTTTGGTGAATTTGAGGTAGATTTAGTGTGTGTGAAAATACTTTGAAGTTTTTTTATTCTTTACATTTTATTTTACCTTGGGTTTTAATTGTTTTAGTTATGTTACATCTTTTTTTTCTTCATTTTAGTGGTAGAAGATCTTTTTTGTTTTGTCATGGGGATTATGATAAGGTGCATTTTTTTCCTAGATTTTGAGTTAAGGATGGTTTAGGTATTATTTTTTACTTTGGTTTAATTCTGTTTTCTTTTTTATTTTCTTTTGTTTTAAGAGATCCTATAATTTTTGTGGAGTCTGATTCTATAGCTAGACCTACTCATGTTGTTCCTGAATGATATTTTTTGTATGCTTTTACTATTTTGCGTTCAGTTCCTGATAAGTTATTAGGGGTAATTTTGATGTTTGGTAGTGTCTTTATTCTTATAATTTTGGTTTTTCCTAAAATTTATTTTATAATTTTAGATAATATTCTACTTTTTTTTGTTTATTGTTTTATGTGATCTTTTTTTTGATTAACTTGGGCAGGTCATTATCCTACTGATTATCCTTTTAATTATTTTAATTTGTTTTTTACTCTCTTGTATTTTGGTTTAATTACTTCTATTTATTTTTTAAATTGTTTGGTTATTAAGATTTTTAGTTATATTTTTAGTATAATAAGTATATCAAATTTAGGTTTTGGAGGTAAAAGAATATATGATGTTAAAATTTCGTAAATATCATAAGATGTCTTTTAGATATTACCCTTTTTTGGTTGGAATTGGGGTTTTGGGATTAGATTTTAGGTTGGTTGTTTTTATGAAGTTGGGGTTATTCAAGTCTTTTTTTATTTGTTTAATATATTTATTATTTATTTTTGTTTTGTGGATCAAGGATGTGTTTTTAGAAGGTTCTAGAGGTCAGTATACCCAGCAGGATTGTCGTATGTTTCGTCAGGGTTTTCGTTTATTTTTGCTGAGTGAGTTGGTGCTGTTTTTTACTATTTTTTGGACTTTTTTAGATTCTGCTCTTTGCCCGGTTACTTGGATTGGGGGTGTTTGATCACCGTTTGGTATCTTATCCCCAGATTATTTGGGTTTAAATGCTTTGGCTAGAATTTTTTTAATAATTAACAGTCATATTTTAAAATATTCTCGTCGTTTTTTATTTATGAATTCTTCAAAGTGTGAAATTTTTATGTTAATTTGTATTTTGATTGGCGGAGGTTTTGTGTGTTTTCAAGTGTTTGAATATAATAATAACCCTTTTTCTATTACTGATAGCATTTATGGAAGAGTATTTTATATTGGTACTGGTTTACATGGTAGACATGTTCTTATTGGTGTGTGTTTTCTTATTATTAATTTTTTTCGGATTAAGTTAAATCATTTTAATTGATTTTATACTCAGTCTTATGATTTATCTATTGATTATTGACGTTTTTTAGAATGAATATGGGGTATCATATTTTGTTTATTGTATGTTTGAGGTTCTTAAAGATATATATCTTTGACATATTTTTTTTAGATCTTATTATTAGTCTAATTTTTTGTTAGGTTTAAATTAGTTTTTATTGGTTTCTGTAATTTTGTTAATGATTTATTAAACTACATTTATATTACCGATATGAGGTAATATAAATTATGTAGTTAATTTAAATAAAATTTAATAATTATTTTAATTTAAAAATAATTATTATATAAATTCAATATTCGGATATTAATAAATATTAATAAATAATATTTTTAATATCCAGAAATATTGAATTTCGTAATAAAAAAAATAAAAACATATAAATATAAACCATAAAGTAATCTTATTATAATATTATTATATTTGTTTTGCATACAAAAGATTAAGGTTACTAGACTTTTTAGTATAATAAGTATATTCGTTTTAAGCGCGGTTGGTAATTAAGTCAAGAACTTATAGTATAAGTTTAGTATAATTAATTGTTGATTAATAGGTTTTGTGGTTCTAGTATGTTAGGATAAATAAAGTCTTTGAGATTCATAATCTTTGGGTGTAATGCTTGAGAATTTAGTTTAATTTTAGAATTTTTGACTCTTAATCAAATGGTTTATTATCTCAGTTAGTTTTGTTTGTTTTTAGTTTTTTGACTTTTTTGTTTAAGTATAGTCGTTGTATTTTTCTTTTATTGGGTATTGAGATGGTTTTTTTTGGTTTGATTGTTTATTATAGATTTTTTTTTGAGTCTTTTTGTTTTTTTTATTTTTTGTGTTTTGGGGTTGTTTCTAGGGTTGTGGGATTGTTAATTTTTTTTTTGTGTTTAAAGGGTTTTGGTTTCGATAAGGTTATGTTTTATTTTTTAGGATATTAAGTTTGATTTTGGTTTTTGATGTATTAAGATAGTATTACTTATTTTTGGTTTATTTAGTGTGTAATTTTTTGAACACTGGTAGTTTTTTGATTGTTTAATGAGTGTTCCAGAATAATCGGCTATACATTTTAATTTTTTACTCTAATTTTTGTTGCGTTTAGATTTTTTGTTATAATTTTTATTTTATTTTTGTAAAATGGTTTAATTTTTTTATTTTTGTTTAAACGTTTAAGATTTGGTAGTTGAACCGGACTAGTACCCGGGTAAACAAAATTAATTAATACGGGAGTAAAGTTTTTTTTAAACCGAAAAAATATTGACTGGCTTTAATTTTTTCTTTGGAACATGTGATTGGAGAGCCCTCTTTAATGGTTTTTCTTTTTGGTACATGTATGATTGTTGTTTTTTTATATTTTGTATATTATTTGAATTTTTTGGTTAAAACAGATATATACTTGGTTTATGGAAAAGGTTTTCATGTGTTACTATTAGTAAGTTTTTGTTTCGGAGTTATATTATTGTTTTTTAGTGAAGTTGGAAAAGATAGTAATTTTTTTTTTATGTAATTATGAATTTAATAATTAAGGTGGTACAAACCATCCGTCAATGGCCTAAAGGGGCGTAAGTTGTAGTATGGTAGAGGTAAGGAAACTTGTTTCTATTTTTTAAGATTGTAGTTTATTTAAGAATTAAGAGTTGTAAACTCTTGGGAAAGTATCTTGTTTTTTTATTATTTTTTAGGTATTTTGGTTATAATTGTTTTTATTTTGCAGGCTGTGGCTTTTTTGACTTTGATAGAGCGTCATTTATTGGGTGGGTCTCAATGTCGTTTGGGGCCTAATAAGGTTGGTTATTTTGGTGTGTTGCAGGCTATTTTTGATGGTTTGAAGTTGGTGAAGAAGGAGCAGTTGGTTATTTTTTTTTCTTCTGTTGTTTCTTTTTTGTTTGTTCCTGTAGTTGGTTTTGTTAGAATGATTTTTTTTTGGTTTTCTTTGCCTTATTTTTTTGATTTTATAACTTTTGATTTTTCTGGTTTGTTTTTTTTTTGTGTTATAGCTTTTTCTGTTTTTCCCGTGGTATTGGCGGGATTGAGTAGAGGCGGTGTTTATTCTTTTTTGGGGGGTTTGCGTTCTGCGAGTCAAAGGTTTTCTTATGAGATTGCTTTTTCTTTTTATTTTTTGATTTTTTTTGTTTTTAATAAGAGTTTGGTTTTTTTTTTTGGTTTTAATGTATTTTTTATTTTGTTTTTTATTCCTTATTTTTTTATGGTTTTGATAGATTTGCATCGAGCACCTTTTGATTTTGCTGAATGTGAGAGTGAGTTGGTTAGTGGTTTTAATGTGGAGTATTCTAGTGTGGGTTTTGCTGGTTTGTTTTTAGGGGAGTATGGGAATTTGTTATTTTTTAGTTGTTTAAGTTCTGTATTGTTTTTTGGTTTTAGTTTTTTTTGTGTTTATTTTATGTTGTTTATTATTATTTTTTCTCGTAGGGCTTATCCTCGTTTTCGTTTTGATAAGTTAATGAGGTTTTGTTGATTTGGTTTGTTGCCTGTAGGATTTTATTTTTTTGGTTTGAGTTATGTTTTGTTTTTGTTTTGCTTATATAGTTTAATTAGGAATAGTATTTTGAAAAGATAAAGGTTTTTTAGGCGGATTAGTATCTTTGTTTTTGTTTGAATTTTGTTTTTTTTATATTTATTAAGGATGCAGTTGATTAAGTTATCTATGGCTGGTATTGTTGATTTGGTTAATAATGTTTTTTATTTGAGTTTTGAGCATCAAGGATTGCAGTCTAGATTTTTTTTTAAGTCAGCTGTTTATCTTTTGATGGTTTTTTGGTTAGGTGGAATGGTTTTTCCTATTTTTAGTCCTTGGGCTTGTGTCGGTTATCTTTTTTTCTTGACTAATTTTTCTTGGTTAGGGGTTCGTACTTTTACTTTGATTATTTTTGGTTTTATATTATATTTTGAGGAGGAACATGGTTGAAATTGGTTGACTAGTTTGATTATGTTTTTTTCTCATTGGTTGAGTTTTTTGATTAGTGGTGTGGCTTTAACTTTGCGTATTAGGATTATTTTTTTGATGGGTCATTTTGTTATGTTTACTTTGTTGGATTTTAGTGTTATTAATTCTTTTTTTATTCTGGTTTTTATTTTGCCAGTTGAGTTGTTTTTTGCTTTTTTACAGAGTTATATTTTTTTAACTTTGATTTGTATGTTTTTGTTAAATATGATTTAGGTTATTGTAGTTTAAATTTTTAGAATTGTGTTTTGATAAGGCATTGGTTTTCAATAATTTTGATTTTTTAGTATAATTAAGTATGTTTGTTTTCCAAATAAAAGGTTATTAAATCTTGATATATTTTGATAATTGGACTTTTCCTATTCCTAATAGTTCTTATTCTTTATGTTGTCATTATGTTCATAGTCATTATGTGCATATTATGATTTTTGGTTTTTTTATTATGAGTCTTGTTAGTATTTTAGTGACTTTTGGTGGGCATACTTTTAAGTTTAATATTAAGCGTAATGATAGTCGTATAATTGAGATGACTTTGCAGATTTTAGTTATTAATTTTTTGATTTTAATGGCTGGTCCTGGGTTTTGGCTTATTCAGTATCAAGGTCGTATGTTTCGGCAGCCTGAGTTGACTTTGAAGGTTATTGGTCATCAGTGATATTGATCTTATGAATATGGTGATAGAGGTGGGTTACGTTTTGATTCTTTTATAAAGTCTTTAGAGGATTTGGAGCTGGGCGAAAGTCGTTTGTTAGAGGTTGATAACCGGTGTGTTTTGCCTGCTGATGTTAGGGTAGGTATTTATTGTACTTCTACTGATGTTATTCATTCTTTTACGGTTCCTAAGTGTTTTATTAAGATGGATGCTTTAAGTGGTTTATTAACTAAGGTTACTTATCAGTTTCCTTTGGTTGGTTTGTATTATGGTCAGTGTTCTGAGATTTGTGGTGCTGGGCATAGTTATATACCTATTGTTTTAGAGATTACTTCTTTAGAATGTTGAAAGGGTTGGGTTTCTAAGGTGTTATTGAGTTAAGATTTTTTAGTTTATATTAAAATTTTTAGTTGTGGTCTAAAAGAAGTGGAAATCTAAGGATTTTTTAGTTTTATATTTTGATATTGCATATTAATAAAATTTTATATCATAGTTTATGAATAATAGAGTTAAAATGTTAATGGTAATTTTTTATTGTTGTTACAAAATTATTTATAATTACTTTGGTGTTGATAAATCGTATTTTTTTATCTGTTTTTTGTTAGTTTTTGTAAAGTTGATTGGTTTTATTTGATGATTTTTTTTATAGGTTTTTAATTTAAATGTTTTTTAAAATTTTAAATGGTTGTTTTGGTTATTTTTATAATTAATTTTTTAATTATTTTATAATTTTTATTTTAGTAAATTTTTGGCTTTTATAGTTTTTTTTTTTTATTTTAATTTTGATAACTATATTTTTTGTTAAATGTTTATTAAAAACTTAGGTTTTTTTAAAAAATTGTCTTCTGCCCTATGACTGAGTTAAATGGCAGCCATAGCGTGACGGCATAAAAGTAGCGTAAGTGATTTGTTTTTTTATTGTTTTCAAGTATGAATGAAGTTTTTGACAAATTTTTTTCTTGTTTTTAGGTTGAATTATTTTTTTAATTAAAAATTATTAATAGTAGTGTCTCAAAGATAAGTCTTCGGAAACTTTTTTCAATTAATTTAATTTTTTTGTTGATTGTAGTTTCTTGGGGCTGGAGTTTATAAAATTTTAATTCTAGTATTAAATTTAAAAGTTACTTCGGAGTTAACAGGGCTGGTAGACATATAAATAGGTTTTGATATTATATGCTGCGCTACATCGATGTTGTATATTTTATTATATTTTGGGAGAGAATAAATTTGTTTTGAGACTGTTCTTCTTGTATAAAAATAAAACTTGATATTAGTTTAGTTCGTCGTGAGACAGAGCGGTTTATCTTGGGTATTATTAAGTTTACACGGGTCTAGTACGAAAGGAAAGTTACGATAGCTAATATTTGTGGTTGTTTGAATAATATGAATTTTTGGTTTTTGTTTAATTTGGTAGTTGTGTTTATATTGGCTTTTGCAGTTTTGGTTGGTATGTATTTTATTTCTTTTTTAATTTCTTTTAAGAGATTATTTTTTGAAAAAATTTCTTCTTATGAATGTGGGTTTGATAGTTCGAAAATGATTAGTCTAAAATATAGTATTACTTTTTTTTCTATTATTTTGGTTTTTATTATTTTTGAGCTTGAGATTATTATTTTTGTTGTTTTAACTCAAAGTGATATGTTTACTTTGTTTATTTTTTTTGTGTTTTTCCTATATGTTGTATTAACTTTTTATATGGAGTGGTATTTTGGTAAATTGGTGTGGCAGATTTGAATCTTTAGTATAAATTTATTATTAATAATTGCAAATTATTAGATTACAGGTTTTGGGCTAATTTTTGAGTTTTGAAAACTTATTTTAGGTGTTTATCTTTAGCTTGTTGAAGTAGTTTAAATTTTAAATACAATATTAGGGGTATTGAGATGGGTTCAATTGTTTTGTTCTGCTAGTTAGGATAAAAGAGGTTTCTCTTTTATCTTTACCCGGCGAGGGTACTGAAAGGCGGAGTATGATTTTAGTATGTTTTATTGTCTGTAAATTGGTTAGGGTCTTTTAGGTCTTTTAGTTTATTTAGAATTTTTTATTTACGATAAAGAGGAGTTTAGACTTGGTTTTGTTAGTTTGGTATGTTGTTTTTTTTTATTTATTTTTGTTGTTGTTGGTGTTGTTTGTTCCTATGGGTAAGTGAAGTTATAGTTTTGGCTTGTCGGATTTTATAAGTTTTAGTATTAGTTATGATTTGGAGGTTTGTTTGTTTTTTATTGTTTTGTTGTTGATTTCTTTGATGATTTTTGTTTATGGATCTTTTTATATGATTGGGGTTAATCGTTTATTGTATTTTTTTTTGTTGTTGTTTTCTTTTGTTATGAGTATGGGTGGATTAATTTTGTTTAGAGGTTCTGTTTTGTTAACTTTAGTTTTTTGGGATTTTCTTGGTATTAGTAGTTTTTTTTTGGTTTTGTTTTATAATAATGTTAGTAGTCGTTGCGGTTCTATAAGTACTGTTTTTACTAATCGTATTGGGGATTTTTGTATTTTTTTGTTTTTTAATGGTTTAGTTTTGTTTTCTGTTGGTAGGTTGTCTAATCAGTTTTTTGGTAGTTTGGTTGGTTTTATATTGTTTATTTCTGCTTTTATTAAGGGTGGTCAGTATCCTTTTGGTAGTTGGCTTCCTAAAGCTATAGCGGCTCCTACTCCTGTTAGTTGTTTGGTTCATAGTAGTACTTTGGTTACTGCTGGTGTTATGCTGATGAGTTTTTATAGTTATGTTTCTTTGAGTTCTGTAGCTCTTTTTTTTATTTTTTGTGTGGGGTTTTTTACTATATTTTTTGCTAGTTGTTGTGCTTTGGTTGAGGAAGATGCTAAGAAGATTGTGGCTTTGAGTACTATATCACAAATTGGTTTTTGTTTTTTGGCTATGGGTTGTGGTTTACATTATGTTTCTTATATCCATATAATTAGTCATTCTTTTTTTAAGAGTTTGTTATTTATGCAGATGGGTTATTTAATTTTTATGAATTTGGGTCAGCAGGATTATCGGGGATATTCTTTGGCTGGTTTTTGTGCTCCTGTTTTGGTTCAGTTGCAGGTTTTTGTTTCTGTGGTTTGTTTGTGTGGTTTGTTGTTTACTAGGGGTTTTTGTAGAAAGGATTATTTTTTGTCTCGTTTTTATTATGGGTCTTTTAATTTTTTTTTGGTTGTTATGTATTTTTTAGGTGTTTTTTTGACTTTTTGTTATTGTTATCGAATTTTGTTTTTGTTTAGGGTAGGTTTTATTGGTTGTGATTGTGCGGGTTTTTTTAGCAAGTTGTTTTGTTGTTCTGGTTTTATTTTAGTTTTTTTTTCTGTGTGTTTTACTTTTTGGTGAATTTTTAATTTGTTGTCTTTGTCTTTTTCTTTTAATCGTTTTGAGTATTTTATTGTTTTTTTTTATTTGTTTATCTTGTTTTGTGTTTTTAATTATTTTTTGAAGTATGGGGTTTTGGAGCTTAGTAATAAGTTTTTTATGGATAGTTATGCTAAATTTATTTATAAGTTGAATCCTGGTGTATTTTATTTGGAAAATTTTGTGATTGGGGTTAATTATTTTTTTTTTGGAGGGTTGCGGTTTTTTTCTTTTGTTTTTTTTTCTGTTTTTCGTGGTTTTACTCATGTAGGGGTTTTGGTTTTGTTATTCTTTTTTATTTTTTTTGTGGTTTTTTAGTAATGTTAGTATAGGTTTTTATTATTTTTAATTTTCGATTAAAAGATTTTCATTATAGATAAGTTTTTTTTAGTCTTCTAAACTATTTTTGGCTTTGGCCACTTATTTTTGTTATTTGTGGGTTTTTTTATTATGTTGTTTTTAAGTTTTGTTAATTTATGTGTTTTAGATTATATTATTTGGTGGAGTGTTTTTGTTGTTTGTACTTTTGTTTTTATTTTTATGATTAAGGATGGGTGAGCTTTAAATTCTATAATTAATTATTATATTATTCAGGAAATTTGTGGTTATTATTTTTTGGTTTTTAGGAATTGAAAGATTCAGTTTTTAATTGTTATGTTGAAGTCTGGTTCTGCTCCTTTTCATTTTTGGTTGTTTAGGATTGTTTCTGATTTGAAGAAATGGTTTTTGTTTTGGTTTTTGACTTTGCAGAAGTTACCTTATTTTGTGGTTTTGGTGGGTTTTTGTAGTGGTTTTTATTTTTTTTTTTTGTTTTTTGGATTGGTTTTTTGTTTTTTACAGTTTTTTGTTTTGCGTGATTTTATTAGAATATTGGTTGTGTATTCGACTGAGTCTTTTAATTGATTGTTGTTGTTGAGAGGGTTTTCTTTAAATGAAGTGTTTTTTTTTGTTTTTTTTTATTATATTACTATGTTTTTGGTTATTTGTTATGTTGGTTCTGGAGGTTTTAATTTTTTGAGTTGAGAGTTGGTTTTGGTTTTTTTTAATGTTCCTCTTAGTGTTACTTTTTTTCTAAAAGTTTTGTTGTTGTTTGGTACTGGTGTTTTTGTTGGTTTTTACTATTTATTTTTGTTATTTTTTATGGTTTTGGTTTCTCTTGGTTTGGGGTTTTGGTTTTTTTATGTATCTATGGCTGGTTTTAATGTTGGTATTAAGTATTATGATTATTTTTTTTTTGGTTTTTTTGTTTTTGGGTTGTTGGTTTATTTTTAGGGCTGTAGTAGTTTAATTTAAAATTTTTAATTTGTAATTAAGAGATGTGCGCAGTTTGTATTTGTTATTTTTTGTGATGGTTTTGTATTTTTTAGATTCTTTTTTGTTTTTTTTTGTTTTTTTTTGTTTTGTTTTTTTTGGTTGGTTGGATTGTTCTTGAGGGGGTGGTATATTTTTTTTTGATTCTATAAATTTTGTTTTTTTATCTTTTATGAGTGTTATGGTTTTGGGTTTTATTGGATTGTCTGAGTTGTGTGTGTCTTTGGTTTTTTTAAGTTCTTTAGTTGTTTTTTTTAGTGTTTTGTTTTTTTTTTCTGGTAATATGTTGTTATTATATGTTTTTTATGAATTAACTATAATTCCTATTTTGTTTTGTTTGTTAGGTTTTGGTCGTCAAGTTGAGAAGATTAGGGCTTGTTATTATTTAATTTTTTATACTTTGTTTTTTGGTTTGCCTTATTTGTTTTTTTATAGTCATGTTTTTTGTTTTTTTAGTTTTGTTTATTATGATTTTTTTATGTCGTTTGAAAGTATGTTGTTTTTGAGTTTGTGTTTTTTGGTTAAATTTCCTATTTATTTTTTTCATATTTGGTTACCTAAGGCTCATGTTGAGGCTCCCACTAGGACTAGAATGGTTTTAGCCGGTATTATATTGAAGTTAGGTAGGGTAGGGGTTTATCGTATTGGTAAGTCTTTGAATTTTGTGGGTTTGGAATTTTGAATTTTTTTGTCTTTGTTGAGTATGGTTATTTGTTCTTTTATTTGTTTAGTGCAGAGTGATTCTAAGTCTTTAGCTGCTTATTCTTCTATTTGTCATATAGGTTTTGTTTTGTTGTCTGAGGTTTGCATAGTGTATTATGGTAAGAGTATAGCTTTGGTTATGATGTTGGCTCATGGTTATACTTCTGTTTTGATATTTTATTTTATTGGGGAGTTTTTTCATATTTCTAATAGTCGGTTAATTTATTATTTACGGGGCTATTTTAATTTGAGGTTGTTGGCTTGTTTGTTTTTTTGTTTGGTAATAATATCTAACTTTAGTTTTCCTAGGGCTATTTCTTTTTTTTCTGAATATGTTATGTTGAATTTTTTTAATTCTGTTTTTTGCTTTGGTTTTACGTTGTTGTTATTTTATTATTTGATTTCTTTTTATTATTCAGTTTATATTTTGGTTGGTTTTATGGTTGGTCGTAGTTTTGGAGTTATGTTTGAATGTCGATTTTTGTTTTGTTTGCCTTTGGTTTTTATAATGTATAACTTTTTTTGGTTTGTTTTTGTTATTTAAT